GAAATGCACAATCTTCACAGGTATCACTTTTCACGATACCTAAAAGAAAAGGTGGAATAGGGATTTTCGAACCATTTCCTATAAGAGAATGGTTTCCATTACTTTGAGAAATGGATTCTTATATCATAGCTATTGCATTAAAGAAGAAAAGAAACTAATAGAAGTCGAAGACGCGGAATGGTAGTGAATAGAGAGAAAGATTCTTCTTATTTTATTGTTCCTGAAAATATTCTATCTATCTCCTAGACGCCGTAGAGAATTGAGAATTTTCATGTCTTTCAATTCTCTTACTCGTAATTGGAAAGTTATGGAAGGAGACCCATCATTTTGCAATGAAAACAACATATAAAACTCTGGACAATTTCGAAATCAGGCCGAGCGTCTTAATACATATGCAAAAAAATTCATTATTGGCCCACCGTTGATTAGAAGATTTAGCTTGTATGAATCGCTATTGGTTTGATACGAATAATGGCAATCGTTTCAGTATGTTAAGGATACAGATGTATCCACAATTCATTTAGAGTTACTTATACTTAATAGCCTATTTCTTATACCATATCTCTATCCCGTGAAATTCTCGAGCCGAAAGATGGATGCATATGCTGTGTTTTATTTTGCTAAATGATATCAATTAAATGGTGTATCAATTCCATAAATTGGATATAGCAATAAATAAAAAATAAATCAGCAAAATTCTTTCTAATATTTTAGATAGAAGAAATGTTTCTTCTATCTAAAATATTAGAATGTACTCTTCTATCCAAATCCAATTTGCATCGATAAAATAAATCCAAATTCCAGCAGTAGATGAATAATTGCAAATTTTTGTGTGTACGAGATTAGAATAGCTTCAAAATAACTGACATAATTTTTTATTTTTCCTGATCAGAAAAATATATGAAAAAGAAAGGAGGTAGATAAATTTTTGGATTTATGGTTAAAGAAGAAAAAGAAGAAAACGGGGGTTCTGTTGAATTTCAAGTATTCAGTTTCACCAATAAGATACGGAGACTTGCTTCACATTTGGAATTACACAAAAAAGATTTTTCATCGGAAAGAGGTCTACGAATACTTTTGGGGAAACGTCGACGTTTGCTGGCTTATTTGGCAAAGAAAAATAGAGTACGTTATAAGAAATTAATCAGTCAGTTGAATATTCGGGAGCAGTAATTTAATCGTTCTAATTTTTGTCTTATTTTCTTAGTAGTCTTATAGTAGTCTTAGATTTTGCATTTTGATGAGCCTCGTTTTGAGGAATTCATGGAATAATCCATTTTCATGGAATAATGAATTAAGGAAGAAAGGATATGAGTCTACCGCTTACAAGAAAAGATCTCATGATAGTAAATATGGGCCCTCAACACCCATCAATGCATGGTGTTCTTCGACTGATCGTTACTCTCGATGGTGAAGATGTTATTGATTGTGAACCCATATTAGGCTATTTACACAGAGGAATGGAAAAAATCGCGGAAAACCGAACGATTAGGGAGATATAGAAATGGTAGAAGAGGATAGGATAGGAAGGGGGAGGGGATAGGATAGTTATCCAGATACTCGTAAATTCCTTAAATTAAGAAAGAAAAAAGAATAAAAACACGGATACATAACATAAAAAAAAGAATAAATAAGACGAGATTCGCCCTCCTCCTACATATTTAATTTCTTCTCCTATACAAAAACTAACAAGACCCACCCCATTGATAATTCCATCAATGATACCCTTATCGAAAAACTCCGTTAGTTCGGTTAATCCTCTTATACCGAGGGTAAAGACCCTAGTATAGAAAATATCTATATAACCACGATTATATGACCAACTGTATATCTTTTTTTTTACTTGATCGAAAAAGTACTTTTTCGGATTTTCCTTGTAAAAGGAATTTCTGAAATCCAAATTCTGAAAAAAAGAATAAGCGGATCCATATAAGATATATGCTATGAATAAACCGAAGATAGCTAGACTTACAGAAGAAATAGCATTAGTAATAAATTCATATGAATTTATAGAAGAATTAGAACTTTCCTGAGTCAAATTTATTGAGGGGGTTAACCACTTTGATAATAGGGTTAACTCCGCTATTCCATTATCCATTGCTCCATTATCAAAAGAGATTCCTATAAATCCAATGAATAAAGTAAAAAGCAGTAATATAAGAAGAGGAAATAACATAGTATTTCCTGTTTCATGCGGATAGGCAAAAGTTTTTTTAGCCCCAAAGGACGTACTAAAGCATCCTATCCTATTTCTTGTATTACCTTGAATTTTTTGTCTATTTTGCGAAAAAAAAGAAACTCGACTCTTTGTTGTTGATAAAACGAAATCCCTGTTAACTCCTTTGGGTATCTTTTTTCCCCATAAGGATATTGAATACAAGGAACCCTCCTTAGTGGTACTGTAATTTTGAAAATGAACGCGCAAATACCCATCAAATGTAAGTAAATATATCCTAAACATATAAAAGGCAGTTAACCCTGCAGTAAAGGAGGCTATTATTCCAAAAAAGGGTGAATATAACCAACTATTACTAAGAATCTCATCTTTGGACCAAAAGCAAGCAAGAGGTGGAATACCACAAAGAGAAAGTGTACCCCATAAAAAAGTGGTTCTTGTAATTGGAATGTATTTTCTTAAACCGCCCATAAGAACCATATTCTGACTTTTATCTGGTGAATATCCAACAAGAGGTTCCATTGAATGAATAACGGATCCGGATCCCAAGAACAATAAAGCTTTAGAATAAGCATGAGTGATCAAATGAAATAAAGCAGCTTGATAAGAACCTATACCTAGAGCTAACATCATATAACCCAATTGAGACATTGTAGAATAGGCTAAGCTTCTTTTAATATCTCTCTGAGCAAGAGCTAAAGTAGCTCCTAAGAAGAGTGTTAGCGTACCTACTAAAGAAATTAAAGTCATTATCAAAGGTAGAGATATGAAAAGAGGAAAAAGCCGAGCTAGAAGAAAAATCCCCGCAGCAACCATAGTTGCTGCGTGTATAAGAGCCGAAATGGGAGTGGGTCCTTCCATAGCATCGGGTAACCATACGTGAAGAGGGAATTGTGCGGATTTCGCAACTGCACCAAGGAATAATAAAAAAGCACACAAAGTAGTAAGTAAAGAGTTAATTCCATTATTAGGAATCCAGTTATTAGCTATTTTGAACAAATCCCTAAACTCTAAACTACCAGTTATCCAAAAAAAACCTAAAATTCCTAATAATAAACCGAAATCCCCTACACGATTAGTTACAAAAGCTTTTTGACAAGCACTCGCTGCGATTGGTCGTGTAAACCAAAAGCCTATCAATAAATAGGAACACATTCCCACGAGTTCCCAAAAAAAATAAATTTGTATCAAATTGGAGCTAGTAACCAATCCCAACATAGAAGTAGTGAAAAAACTTATATAAACAAAAAATCTCAAATATCCTTCATCGTGAGCCATATAACCGTCACTATAAATAAGAACCAGGATTCCTACAGTAGTAATTAGTATTAACATAATAGAAGTAAGCGGGTCAATCAAGTATCCAAATTCTAAGGAAAAATCATTATTGACGGTCCAAGACCATAGATATTGATAGATAGAACTTCCATTTATTTGTTGAATAGACAGTTGAATTGAGAATACCATAGCTATACTTAAGAATAAAACACTAGGAAAAGCCCATATGCGACGAAGATTTTTTGTTGCTGTCGGAATAAAAATAAGACCAAACCCCATTGACATAATAACTGGAAGTGGGAGAAGAGGGATTACCCATGCATATTGATATGTATGTTCCATAAGAAAAGAAATTGAAATTTTTACTTGAATTTTTCTATAAAATAAAATAGTTTCCGATTCACCAAACCCATTCTTAGCTCTTTCTGAAGGAATAAATAAAAAGAATAAGCAAAAATACTGGAATTCTGCATTTTTGCTTATCTCATTGAGATAAGCAAAAATGCAGAATGGGTTTAATTGGTTAAATTAAAAAAGTTAATCAAATAACTTCGTTACCTAGTTATTACCTAAATAAGGCTATTTATTAAAATACAAAAAAAGGTTGCATTTTTTTACTTTCTATTTGATATTTCTTTAAAACAAAGATGAAGCAGCTCTCTTGTTTCGTAACTGATTAATGGAATTCCAATAAAAAGAAAACCCATGTGTATAAGAAATTATCAAATAGTCGTTACTTCATATAGAACTGAAATCCTAATGACTATAATTACCTAAGTTTTAGAATGCCTTGTTTAAGAGACTCAGTATAAGTATTTTTTTGTTTTGATTGGAATTCCATTATGGAATTCCATTCTGAACTTAATTAACTATTTAATTTTTCCCTTCTTTTTATCCACTTGTCTTATATAGGGGATAGGCTTCCATACCATATATCTATATATGGAGTATACTTTATATATAAATATCTATAAATAGATTTAAACGGGAAACCTTTCTATATATTCTATATTATTAAAACAAAGTATAAAATATATACTATATACGATACGGAAAAAAAAAATATACGATACGGAAAAAAAAATATACGATACGGAAAAAAAAATTAAAAATTCTTGTCTTATCCAGATTAGACAAAATTTAAGTAAAAAATAATTCATAATTTCAGTATCTTTCAATATCTAAGTATAAATACCAAGAAAAAGAAGAAAGAAGGATTTATTTGCGGCAATAGATGTCTTTCACATACAACTAGAAAAAAAGTAATTTCCTTTTTGAATGGCAGTTCCAAAAAAACGTACTTCAATGTCAAAAAAGCGTATTCGTAAAAATATTTGGAAGAAAAAGACTTATTTTTCCATAGTACACGCTTATTCTTTAGCAAAATCAAAATCATTTTCCAGCGGCAATGAGCATCCAAAACCAAAGGGTTTTTCTGGGCAACAAACAAACAAATAATTATGAATAATTTGGATTAATTAATTAATTAATGTACTTTTATGTGTCGAATTACTCAACACAATATTCTTAGAACAAACCCCTCTGATATCCACTATATGGAATAAAAGTTTTGGTATACTGTGTGCTAAGTATTCTTTTCCTATCAATGATCAATGAACTTTTCATAATAGAATTCTCATATTTGATTATGAGAATTCTATTATGAAAAGTGGAGTATTATTGCAATAGGACTTATCACTTCCATCTATTTCTCCAAAATAATTGGTTTAAGGTTAGTAAATCCTATTAATAAGAGCATAAATATTTTCATTCTATAAATTTTTCAAAAATCCAAAAAGCCTTTTCTATTTATCCTATTTATCCATTTTAATTTCATCATTAAATAGAAACAAACCTTTTTAGATTTTGTCCATTTTATTGAAATAATTTTCAAAATTTAAAAGAGAAACTAATTAGAAAAAAAAAATGAGTTCTATATTGAAACTTCTAAAAGAGGAGTTCCAACTCTTTCAAGCAGTGTTTCCATTAGGAAAAGCAAGAGTTTATTGTAAAAAAAATAGCAATGATACTACTAAACGAAGTCCATTTTAATGAAGACTCTAATGTTCCTAAATTTTATGGACTTTCCCAATCTCGACGATTCGCGAGATAATAGCTATTATTCTTTTAAGTTACCTATTATTTGAAATTAGCCGCCATGGTGAAATTGGTAGACACGCTGCTCTTAGGAAGCAGTGCTGAAGCATCTCGGTTCGAATCCGAGTGGCGGCATTCTCGAAAAAGAATACAATAGATTAGAAAATGGATTCAATTCGAAATTTACCATTTTGTAATGGGACCTTCCCCTTATGCTATTTGCAACTTTAGAACATATATTAACTCATATCTCCTTCTCAACCATTTCCATTGTGATTACGATTCATTTGATAACCTTATTAGTTCGTGAACTTTTGGAATTACGTGATTCGTCAGAAAAAGGAATGATAGTTACTTTTTTCTCTATAACAGGATTTTTAGTTTCTCGCTGGGCTTCTTCGGGACATTTTCCATTAAGTAATTTATATGAGTCGTTGATCTTCCTTTCATGGGCTCTGTATATTCTTCATACCATTCCTAAGATACAGAACTCGAAAAATGATTTAAGCACAATAACTACGCCAAGTACTATTTTAACGCAGGGCTTTGCCACATCGGGTCTTTTAACTGAAATGCATCAATCCACAATACTAGTACCTGCTCTCCAATCTCAGTGGTTAATGATGCATGTCAGTATGATGTTACTAAGCTATGCAACTCTTTTGTGCGGATCCTTATTATCCGCCGCTATTCTAATCATTAGATTTCGAAATAATTTCCATTTCTTTTCTAAAAATAAAAAGAAAAAAAATGTTTTATTTAAAACATTTTTCTTTAGTGATTTCTATGCAAAAAGAAGTGCTTTAAAAAGCACCTCTGTTCCTTCATTCCCAAATTATTACAAATATCAATTAACGGAGCGGTTGGATTCTTGGAGTTATCGTGTCATTAGTCTAGGATTTACCCTTTTAACCATAGGTATTCTTTGTGGAGCAGTATGGGCTAATGAGGCATGGGGATCCTATTGGAATTGGGATCCTAAGGAAACTTGGGCATTTATTACTTGGACCATATTTGCAATTTATTTACATAGTAGAACAAATCCAAATTGGAAGGGTACGAATTCTGCACTGGTAGCTTCGATAGGATTTATTATAATTTGGATCTGCTATTTTGGTATCAATCTATTAGGAATAGGTTTACATAGTTATGGTTCGTTTATATTAACACTTAAATGATTACATAAAATAAAACCTTCATGAAATGAACGTTTTTACTTTTTTGTTTTATTTGAGAACCCCTTGAACGCCTTCTCAAAGGGTTCTCAAAAATGCAAGATAGATCTAATTAGACTTCTGCATTAATAGAGCGGACTTTTTACTTTCTTCTGCATTAATAGAGTGGACTAGTAAAAAAACCTATTTAGGATAATAATTGGATAAGAGAGCCTCTACCCTGTCAACGGATAGGGAGAGAACAAAATCTGGATAAATACCAATTCCTATTACTGGTAAAAAGATACAGATTAAAATAAAGAGTTCTCGTGGTCCAGAATCCAAAAAATTTGTGTTTGGAACATTAAATAGCTTGTATCCATAGAACATCTGGCGTAACATAGATAATAAATAAATAGGAGTTAATATCATTCCTATTGCCATTAGAAAAGTAATTAGCATTTTTGGCATTAACATAAATTTTGGACTAGTAATTAGTCCAAAAAAGACTACTAATTCTGCGACAAAACCACTCATTCCAGGTAAAGCAAGAGAAGCCATTGAAAAGCTACTAAACATAGTAAAAATTTTTGGCATTTGGATAGATATTCCCCCCAGTTCTTCGAGATAAACAAGACGCATTCTATCAGAAGCCGTTCCTGCCAAGAAAAAAAGTGTAGCACCAATAAATCCATGGGATAATATTTGTAAAATAGCTCCATTGAGTCCGATGTTGGTTATGGAACCAATTCCTATAATTATGAAACCCATGTGAGATACAGAGGAATAAGCTATTCTTTTTTTGAAATTTCGTTGACCAAGAGAAGTTGAAGCTGCATAGATTATTTGGATCGCTCCTATTATGACTAACCAGGGCGAAAATAGATAATGAGCATGAGGTAACAATTCCATATTGATCCGAATCAATCCATATGCTCCCATCTTTAATAAGATTCCCGCTAAAAGCATACATGTACTATAATGCGCTTCCCCGTGGGTATCCGGTAACCACGTATGTAGGGGTATAATCGGCAATTTTACAGCATAAGCAATAAGGAAGCCAAAATATAAAAGTATTTCCAAGGTTGTAGGGTATGATTGATTAATTAATCTTTCCAAATCTAATCCTGGTTCGTTGGAACCATATAAGCCCATACCCAGAACTCCGATTAAGAAAAAGATGGAACCGCCTGCAGTATACAAAATAAACTTTGTAGCTGAATATAGACGCCTCTTTCCCCCCCACATGGATAAAAGTAAGTAAACAGGAATTAATTCTAACTCCCACATGATAAAAAAAAGTAAAAGGTCTCGCGAAGAAAATAATCCTATTTGACCACTATACATTGCGAGCATCAGGAAATAGAATAATCGCGAATTCCGGGTAACTGGCCAAGCTGCTAAAGTAGCTAAAGTAGTGATAAATCCTGTCAATAAAATAGATCCTAATGAAAGTCCATCGATTCCCAATCGCCAGTGGAAATCGAAGATATCTATCCATTTATAATCCTCCTTTAATTGGATTAAGGGATCCTCCAGTTGGAAATGATAACAGAATGCATAAGTCATTAGAAGGAATTCTAATAAACAAATAGATATAGTATACCACCTAACTATTTTGTTTCCCCTATGAGGTAAAAAGAAAATTAATGAACCTGCAAATATCGGCAAAACAACAAGTATTGTTAACCAAGGAAAATAACTCATGATAAAGTGATAAAGACAAGATACGTTTTGACCAGAAAAGCCCGTGCTCGATTATTTCGAGCACAGGCTTCTTCGGTAAAGAGGAATCAGACGATTCGAATGAAGTTTTTTGTAACGTATCAATAAGATAAAGCCATGCTACGGGTTGTTTCAGGCCCTAAATAAACGCGGACACTTAAAAAATCTGTCGGACAAGCGGATTCACATCTCTTACAACCCACACAATCTTCGGTTCTCGGCGCGGAAGCAATTTGCTTGGCTTTACATCCCTCCCAGGGTATCATTTCTAATACATCTGTTGGACAAGCTCGTACACATTGAGTGCATCCTATACATGTATCGTAAATTTTTACGGAATGTGACATTGGATCTATAAATTTTTCTTTTCAACATAAAATTTTTCGATCTGGTAAAAATGAAATTAGTACTATATGAGTCATATGTATTGTAGACACCAGACGAAGCAATGGTTTATCCAAACTTCAAAAATAATAATCTATTTTTGAATCTGTTTGTAAGAAAGCGTGAAAAGAGCCAAGAGACTTGAATTTTGGACTTCAACAATCAGAATTATACTAATTGTACATATGAATTAGAATTAGCCAATAAATTGGTTATCGTGTTTTCAATATAAATTATTGCAATATTCAAATTGCAATATCAATGAATTACAAAAATTCCTTTAAGTGAAAAAAAACTTAAAAGAATACTATGCAATAACCTACTTAAAAAAAATGTATATTCTCAAATAATACTAAGAAATATAGTATGGATTTCTATTCATCTTAATATTCAATATATATATTATATGTGCCCCTTTGTTTAGAGGATTGTATGTCTGATTATTAAAAAGTCCAATTATTCCATAGTCTAATTATTTAATAAATTAGATTGATTGATACGAGTTGATTTCCTATTACGATGGATGGAAGAAAGAATGGATAGTCCAATAGCGGCCTCAGCAGCCGCAAGGGCTATCACAAAAATTGCGAAAATGTCTCCTTTTAATTGGCGAATATCAAATAGATCAGAAAATGTTACGAGATTTAGATTAATTGAATTTAGTATAAGTTCAAGACATATTAGAGCTCTAACCATGTTTCGGCTTGTGATCAATCCATATATACCAATCGAAAATAAATAGACACTCAAAAAAAGTACAAGCTCAAACATCATTAATTAACTCCTTATCAATCTCGATTCATTTCAATATGAGGACAAGAATTGAACCGATTCAATTAAATTACAATAGAACAATTACACAACAAAAGAGAAAAGAAAGAAGGTATTTGTTGGCGGTAGATGGTTTTTACTAAATCAAAATTGTGATTCTTTAGTTATTTATTTTAGATTTGCAATTCTTATAATTTTGACTCTTTCTAAGTGTTCTTATTGCCGAGCCATAGTAATTGCACCTATTAAAGAAACTAGAAGAATTATGGAAATGAGTTCAAATGGAAGATAAAAATCGGTTGCTAAATGAATCCCAATTTGTTGAACATTATTTATGAGACCCTGTTCTACTATTTGGTTTGATCTTGTAGTCCAAAGAATTCCATACCATGATGTATCTGGGATAGTAGTCATTAGTGAAAAAACAATAGTTATACAAACGAGTGAAGTGAACCCATCTCCAATAGTCCAATAATTCTTATCTTTAGACCATTCTGAGCCATTTACGAACATTACAGCGAATATGATCAAAATATTTATGGCTCCCACATAAATAAGAAGTTGTGCCACAGCGACAAAGTAGGAATTTAATAAAAAATAGAATAAGGATATACAAACAAGAACTAATCCCAGCGAAAAGGCAGAATAAATGGGGTTGGTAAGTAATACTACTCCTAGACCTCCTAGTAGAAGAACAAATCCCCCAAATAGCATAAGAATTTCATGTATTGGTCCGGGTAAATCCATTATGGATAAAAAGAAATTAAAATAGTATAAAATTTTTCATAAACTGACTAAAACTAAAGGATTTAAGGAAGGAAAAAGGGATTAGGATATTTTTTTGGGTATAAGCTGTATAGTTATAAATTATATCACGAAAATATAGTCTGATTTAAAATAATAAAAAATTTCCAATAACAATAAGCAGTAGTTATTTTTTTTCTTTATAGTTAGCAAAGGATTATTTTATTTTTATAACAAAAAGAAAAAAAAAGTTTAGTAATAAGTAATCGTTCTTGAATTCGAAGATTTATCTTCGTCTATTTTACTTTCAGTCGAATTCCTAATTGTTTGAATTGTGTAATCTTCCATTATGGAGATTGGTAACCGACTTAAAGCTATTTGATTGTAATTCAATTCATGACGATCATAAGTAGAAAGTTCATATTCTTCAGTCATTGATAAACAGTTTGTCGGACAGTACTCAACACAATTGCCACAAAATATACAAACTCCGAAATCAATGCTATAATTAAGCAATTGTTTCCTTTTAATATCCTTTTCAAATCTCCAATCTACAACGGGTAGATCTATCGGACATACCCGAACACATACTTCACAAGCAATACATTTATCAAATTCAAAGTGTATTCGCCCCCGGAAACGCTCCGGTGTAATTGATTTTTCGTAAGGGTAATGAATCGTTATAGGTAAACGATTTGTGTGGGATAAGGTAGTTATGAAACTTTGACCAATGTACCTTGTAGCACGTATTGTTTGTTGACCATAACTCATGAACCCAGTTACCATAGGGAACATATTCATTCTAAATATCTATGAAAAAGATATGTTTCTTTCTCTTGTTTGAGAGAGCCTTTGTGTTGAAAATATTCTTACTGTTATTGTATTATCTTATTTATAGTGAAACAAGTTGGGAAGAGGTTGTTAATAAGAGATTTCCCAGGGAAATAGGTAAAAGAAATTTCCATCCAAGATTTAATAACTGATCCATTCTCATCCTGGGTAAAGTCCATCTTATTGTGATAGAAATGAAGATAAATAAATAAGCTTTAGTTAATGTAATAAAGATACCCATTGTAATTTCCAAAATTTCAACTGCGTTATTCATTTGGAAAAAATCAAAAAAGGATATATAGGGAATAGAGAAATTCCACCCACCTAAGTAGAGAACTGTTACAAATAAAGAGGAAACTAATAAATTTAGGTAAGAAACAAGATAAAATAAAGCATATTTTATACCGGAATATTCAGTTTGATAACCTGCTACTAATTCTTCCTCTGCTTCTGGTAAATCAAAGGGTAATCTTTCACATTCTGCCAAAGAAGAAATTAGAAAAACCAGAAAACCTATAGGCTGGCGCCAAATGTTCCATCCAAAAAAACCATATTTAGACTGTGCTTCAACTATATCAACTGTACTTGAACTGTTAGATAATCATAGTCGATGATAACATCACAGTTCCCACCGCTATTCCAAAACCGTACATGAAACCTTAGCTTCATACGGCTTCTCTATGATCAGAAAAAAGAGAGGATTGTTTCGTTTCGTTATTAGCCCCCAGGGCGTAGATAGAATTAGGTAAAATAAAATATATTGGAAAGTCCTAAATTAGACCAAAGGAATTCCGTCTGCTAGAATAAGAAATAGCGCTTCCGAATTGATCTCATCCTTTATAATTTATAATATAATAATTTTTTTTCTTTGTTCAGTAATAACTTAATCTTGGAATAAAACACTTGTTATACGAATTAAATTAATAAATGAAAAGATTTGGGCATTAGTTCATGAGGAATTCTGTATGAATATGGATAGAGGAAGGAAATAATTCAAATTTTTTTGTATTGCACTCCATATCTTTTGTCCTACTCTTCTTTCCCTGGGTAGGGGGTATTTAAAAAGAAAAAAGGGATAAAGGGTTAATTCGTTCTTTATAGCCATTTCCTTAACAAGTGAATAGGAACATACTCTGGATCGGAATCTGAAGAAAGTACTACTTGATAATTTCCACAAATTTCAAGTCCTTATTATGATTCCTTTTATGGGGAAAAATATCTAATGTCTTAGATTCCCCATTACTAATCCTTTATGTACTTTAGTGTTCCTAACCCTTCACTAACTTTTGATGGATTCTTCTTATGATTATAAGTTATAGTAATAACTAGAAATATTCTAGTAATGGAATTCCATATCGCGAATCCTTTATTCTTGCCCGCTTCAAGATATGATGATTAATTAAATAAAAAAAAATCAACCTTGGGATAAAGAGTTTACACTGCTTATGTTTACTTCAACTTTTTCTTGTACGTAGGAAATGAGATTTTTTCTTTTTACTACAAATTTATAAGCTGTTTTGTTTCACTCATATAGCTATATAGTTTAACTTATCAACCCGAATACAGAATAAGAAAAGCCGAATACAGAATAAGAAAAGGAAGATAAATAGTTAATGGATTTTAGAGGAAAAAGATCCTATTTTAACGAATCACACGTAGAGATATTGCTAGCACACAAAAAGTTAATGGTATTTCATAACTAATGGATTGAGCAGCAGCTCGTAGACCGCCTGAAAAAGAATATTTATTATTTGAACTATATCCTGCCATAAGAAGACCAATAGGAGCAATACTTGAAATCGCAACCCATAAAAAAACACCAATACTAAGATCGGCTAAAACAAAATGATATCCCAAAGGGATAACTAAAAAACTTAATAAAATTGATATGACTGCTATAGAGGGTCCAATGCTAAATAAAGGAATATCTCCTCGGGATGGTAAGATATCTTCTTTAAAAAGTAGCTTAGTCCCATCTGCTATAGCTTGAAGCAGTCCCAGGGGGCCAGCATATTCAGGACCAATACGCTGTTGTATCGATGCAGATATTTCTCTTTCTAACCACACAATTACGAGTACCTCTATTGTTATTCCCAAAAGGAGGCTTAAAATGGGTAGAATCGATATGAGTCCATAGACTTCTTTTAATAATTCCAATTTCGAAAAAGAATTGATAGTTTCTACTTCTACCCTATCTATTATCATTTCAACGGTCAACTTCCCCCATAATGATATCTATACTACCTAATATCGTCATGATATCAGCCAATTTCATTTTTTTAACTAGCTGAGGAAGAATTTGTAAATTAATAAAACCGGGTGGACGAATTTTCCATCTCCAGGGGAAAAGGCTATCATCTCCTACTAGATAAATTCCTAATTCACCTTTTGGGGCTTCCACTCTTACATAAAGCTCTTGCTTTGACAATTCAAAATTGGGTGAAGGTTTTTTACCAAGAAATCTATATTCAAAATCATTCCATTCGGAATGATTTTTTTTCTTAAAGCGTCGGACTTCTAAATTCTCATAAGGTCCTCCAGGAATTTTTTCTACAGCTTGTTGAATTATTTTGATGGATTCTCTCATTTCACTGATTCGTACTAAATAGCGAGCTAATGAATCCCCTTCTTTTTGCCATTGGACTTTCCAATCAAATTGGTTGTAACACTCATAAAGATCTACTTTACGAAGATCCCATTGTATTCCAGAAGCTCGTAACATTGGTCCCGATAAGCCCCAATTTACTGCTTCTTCTCCACTAATCAAACCTACTCCCTCAACTCGCTCCAAAAAAATGGGATTCTGTGTAATAAGTTGTTGATATTCAACAATTCCGCGTAAAAAATAATCACAGAAATCTAAACATTTATCGATCCATCCATAAGGTAGATCCGCGGCTACTCCTCCGATGCGAAAGTAATTGTGCATCATTCGCATACCTGTAGCAGCTTCAAATAAATCATATATCAATTCTCTCTCTCTAAAAATATAGAAAAAGGGGGTCTGTGCCCCGAGATCCGCCATAAAAGGCCCAAGCCATAACAAGTGAGAAGCTATACGGCTCAATTCTAACATAATTACCCTAATATAGCTGGCTCTTTGAGGTATTTGAATATTCTCTAAGAATTCTGGTGCATTTACCGTTATTGCTTCCGTAAACATAGTAGCTAAATAATCCCACCGTGTTACATAAGGTAAGTATTGTATAATCGTTCGGTTTTCCGCGATTTTTTCCATTCCTCTGTGTAAATAGCCTAATATGGGTTCACAATCAATAACATCTTCACCATCGAGAGTAACGATCAGTCGAAGAACACCATGCATTGATGGGTGTTGAGGGCCCATATTTACTATCATGAGATCTTTTCTTGTAAGCGGTAGACTCATATCCTTTCTTCCTTAATTCATTATTCCATGAAAATGGATTATTCCATGAATTCCTCAAAACGAGGCTCATCAAAATGCAAAATCTAAGACTACTATAAGACTACTAAGAAAATAAGACAAAAATTAGAACGATTAAATTACTGCTCCCGAATATTCAACTGACTGATTAATTTCTTATAACGTACTCTATTTTTCTTTGCCAAATAAGCCAGCAAACGTCGACGTTTCCCCAAAAGTATTCGTAGACCTCTTTCCGATGAAAAATCTTTTTTGTGTAATTCCAAATGTGAAGCAAGTCTCCGTATCTTATTGGTGAAACTGAATACTTGAAATTCAACAGAACCCCCGTTTTCTTCTTTTTCTTCTTTAACCATAAATCCAAAAATTTATCTACCTCCTTTCTTTTTCATATATTTTTCTGATCAGGAAAAATAAAAAATTATGTCAGTTAT